AGGCAATGAAAAAAGCTATTGAATTAACCGAACAAGCGGATACAAAAGGAATTCAAGTACAAATTGCCGGGCGTATCGACGGAAAAGAAATTGCACGTGTCGAATGGATCAGAGAAGGTAGGGTTCCCCTACAAACCATTCGAGCTAAAATTGATTATTGTTCCTATACAGTTCGAACTATCTATGGGGCATTAGGAATAAAAATTTGGATATTTACAGACGAGGAATAATGGTTCTTTCGTTGTCTTTCTGTTCCATCCATCCGGCAATTGAATAAAAAATAACAAACTCGTTCATTTTTTAGATTCAATAAAAAAATTTGAAATTTTAGAATTCTATAGGGTTGAATAACAATTCGATTGACTCCATATAATTGCTATGCTTAGTGTGTGACTCGTTGGTTTGGTTAGGTCAGGGTTTAAAAACAAAGGACCGTTGCCTAGTATGAACTTAACTATATAACCAATAACCAGCTCATTGCTTCGTATTATCTGGATCCAAGGAACCAGTCACTATATGATGTATCGATCGTATTGTTGTAGCAACTGAAATCTTTTTTACAGAAAAGAAAAATCAATCAGATTATAAGGTTGTGAAGAAAAAACAAAGGGATATAGATAGATGGAAGGATGAGAGAAAGAAAGAAAAAGAATAGCAATGATATACGATTCCAATATGTATGGTCTATGAACTATCTCATAAAAGGCAGTGTAATAAAGCATTAAATTAATATGTATTCGTCCATAATTAATAATTAGATGAATCCAATTAATTCATAAGAAAAATAAAAATAATAAAGAGCATCGAGTCAATAAAGACTGAGGAGATTGATTCAGGAACCCATTTTATTTTATTAGGAGCTCCGTTGCAAAGTTCGGGCCTAGCCATTAATCGAGAAGCGATGGGAACGACAGAACCTGTGACTGCGGAAGATTCCCTTGAAAAGAATGCTAATGATTCATTGGGTGGGATGGCGGAACGAGCCAAGAACCAATTCATTTATTATGAGAGGTCATGAGATGCCTCTACGAATGAAAGGGATGTTCAAAGAGCAAATATTCGCCCGCGAAAGCCTTAAATTGGATTGCTAAGTTTTTGGTGATTCAATAAAGGTAAGACGATTAATTAAAAAGACAATTATACATTATATTATTATAATTTGATATTTACGAGCAACATTTTTAAATTCCTACGGGACAGATTAGATCTCAACAAATTCCATGATTCGGTGTATTATTCATTAAATAATATATCTGAAATATTCTTTAAATTGTTTCATTCGCGAGGAGCTGGATGAGAAGAAACTCTCATGTCCGGTTCTGCAGTAGAGATGGCATTGAGAAACAACCATCAACTATAACCCAAAAAGAACCAGATTTCGTAAACAACATAGAGGAAGAATGAAGGGAATATCTTATCGAGGCAATCGAATTTGTTTTGGCGGATACGCCCTTCAGGCACTTGAGCCCGCCTGGATCACATCTAGACAAATAGAAGCGGGGCGACGAGCCATGACACGATATGCGCGCCGTGGTGGAAAAATATGGGTACGTATATTTCCAGACAAACCTGTTACAGTAAGACCTACCGAAACACGTATGGGTTCGGGGAAAGGATCTCCCGAATATTGGGTATCCGTCGTTAAACCGGGTCGAATACTTTATGAAATGGGCGGAGTATCAGAAATTGTAGCCAGAGAAGCTATTTCTATAGCTGCGTCCAAAATGCCTATACGAACTCAATTCGTTATTGCGGGATAGGGATGTGGAACGAAAGGAAAGGGGCCCTTGTGATGAAAAAAACCGCAGTTTATTTATTTCTGGACAAATAATATTTCTTCTTTTTTTCTTCGCCTTTTGCTTTGAATTGAAAGAAAAAAAGATAAAAAAAATAATGATATGATTCAACCTCAGACCTATTTAAATGTAGCAGATAACAGCGGGGCTAGAGAATTAATGTGTATTCGAATCATAGGAGCTAGTAATCGCCGATATGCTCATATTGGTGACGTTATTGTTGCTGTAATCAAAGAAGCAGTGCCCAATATGCCTCTACAAAGATCAGAAGTGATCAGAGCTGTAATTGTACGTACATGTAAAGAACTCAAACGTGACAATGGTATGATAATACAATATGATGACAATGCAGCAGTTGTCATTGATCAAGAAGGAAATCCAAAAGGAACTCGAGTTTTTGGTGCGATCGCTCGGGAATTGAGACAGTTGAATTTTACTAAAATAGTCTCATTAGCTCCTGAGGTATTATAAATACTAATAGATGAGAACATAATAATAGCAGGGTATCTGAATTAGATTCCACTTTCAATTTATAATTAGTAGAATGCATTAGTAGATTGTGTCTCACGCATATACCTTTAATAATTCATAAAAAAAGAAAAAAAAAGCAGAGTATGTTGATTATATAAAAACTCGGAGGCACCAATAATTATAGTTCATCATGGGTAGGGACACTATTGCCGAAATAATAACTTCTATACGAAATGCTGACATGGATAAAAAAGGGACGGTTCGAATAGCATCTACAAATATCACCGAAAACATTGTTAAAATACTTCTACGAGAAGGCTTTATCGAAAATGTGAGAAAACATCGAGCAAGCAAGAAATGTTTCTTGGTTTTAACTCTGCGACATAGAAGGAATAGAAAAGGACCATATCGAACTGTTTTAAAACGTATCAGCCGACCCGGCCTACGAATCTATTCCAACCATCAACGAATTCCTAGGATTTTAGGAGGAATGGGTATTGTAATTCTTTCTACTTCTCGAGGTATAATGACAGACCGAGAGGCTCGACTAGAAGGAATCGGAGGAGAAATTTTGTGTTATATATGGTGATCTTTCTGGTATCCGAATTGCATCCGTAACTTCCTATTTGTTTTGTTTTGTGAAAAAAAAGAGGAAAGACGGGTTGTCTAATATCACTCCTCCTCCATTAGTTGATAATTCAAGGGGGTTACCTGGAATGAAAGAACAAAAATGGATTCATGAAGGTTTAATTACTGAATCACTTCCAAATGGTATGTTTCGGGTTCGTTTAGATAATGAGGATCTTATTCTAGGTTATGTTTCGGGAAGGATCCGACGTAGTTTTATACGGATACTGCCAGGTGATAGAGTAAAAATTGAAGTAAGTCGGTATGATTCAACCAGGGGACGCATAATTTATAGACTCCGCAATAAAGATTCGAACGATTAAATGGCTTTTTCAACATTCCTCTCGCGCGGATACAATTGGAAGTTCCAAATTTTAAATTTAAAGAGACTTATTTTCTTCCAAAGAGTAGATTCGGAATTAAGGTAAGGAATAACAAATATGAAAATAAGGGCCTCCGTTCGTAAAATTTGTGAAAAATGTCGACTGATCCGTAGGCGGGGGCGAATTATAGTAATTTGTTCCAACCCTAGGCATAAACAGAGACAGGGATAATCTTTCTAAAAAAGGACCCTCCAAAGAACTCAATACACAAATAAAAGATCTGTTTTGACATGAAATGGATATATCCGTATATCTCTGACTCATATTTATGAGATGATAAAATATGGCAAAAACCATACCAAGAATTGGCTCACGTAGGAATGGACGCATTGGTTCGCGTAAGAATGGACGTCGAATACCAAAAGGGGTTATTCATGTTCAAGCAAGTTTCAACAATACCATTGTAACGGTTACAGATATACGGGGTCGGGTGGTTTCATGGTCCTCAGCCGGTACTTGTGGCTTCAGGGGCACAAGAAGAGGGACGCCATTTGCTGCTCAAACCGCAGCCGCAAACGCTATTCGTACAGTAGTGGATCAGGGTATGCAACGAGCAGAAGTCATGATAAAGGGTCCTGGTCTTGGAAGAGATGCAGCATTACGAGCCATTCGTAGAAGTGGTATACTATTAAGTTTTGTCAGAGACGTAACCCCTATGCCACATAATGGATGTAGACCTCCTAAAAAAAGACGTGTATAGAAATTAAGAATTGAACGGATTTCAAGAGAAATAAATGATTCAATGATCTGATCAAATAATATTACTATGCTTCGAGAGGAAGTAGCAGTATCTACTCGGACACTACAGTGGAAGTGTGTTGAATCAAGAGCAGACAGTAAGCGTCTTTATTATGGACGTTTTATTTTGTCTCCGCTTATGAAAGGACAAGCCGATACAATAGGCATCGCGATGCGAAGGGCTTTGCTTGGAGAAATAGAAGGAACATGTATCACACGCGCAAAATCTGAAAAGATACCACATGAATATTCTACCATAGTAGGTATTGAAGAATCGGTACATGAAATTTTCATGAATTTGAAAGAAATTGTATTGAGAAGTAATCTGTATGGAACTCGCGACGCATCTATTTGCGTCAAGGGTCCTGGATATGTAACTGCTCAAGACATCATCTCACCGCCTTCTGTGGAAATCGTTGATACTACACAGCATATAGCTAGCCTGACGGAACCAATAGATTTGTGTATTGAATTACAAATCGAGAGGAATCGCGGATATCGGATGAAAACACCAAATAACGCTCAAGAAAGAAGTTATCCTATAGATGCGGTATTCATGCCTGTTCGAAATGCAAATCATAGTATTCATTCTTATGGGAATGGGAATGAAAAACAAGAGATACTTTTTCTCGAAATATGGACGGATGGAAGTTTAACTCCTAAAGAAGCACTTTATGAAGCCTCCCGTAATTTGATTGATTTATTTATTCCTTTTCTACATGCAGAAGAACAAGACACAAAATTAGAGGACAATCAAAGCAGGGTTACTTTACCTTTTTTTACTTTTCATGATGGATTGGAAAAAGTAAGAAAAAACAAAAAAGAAATCGAATTGAAATGTATTTTTATTGACCAATCAGAATTGCCTTCCAGGACCTATAATTGCCTCAAAAGGTTCAATATACATACATTATTAGACCTTTTGAATAAGAGTCAAGAAGATCTTATGAAAATGGAACATTTTCGCATAGAAGATGTAAGACGT